CTTTCAAAGTCAAAAATCATGAAGGGGGTAAAGCCTACTTTCTGATGACTATACAAAACTTTCAGTATGCGAATCGAAAGTTCCTATACTAAAACTTTTATCATTTTTTTTAGACTTTTTGGCTGAAGAAATTAGCATATTGATTTCATCGAAAACTTACAGCAGCTTGCCAAACAAAAGCTAAGAGAAAAAAAAGCACAGGTATAACTGGCATAACATCTATGATTGGATTCAAAAAAGCATATGCTTCGGGTAATTTGCCGAAGAAAAAACTACTCGAATAAACGGCAGAATTAATAGAAATACAGATCAAACTAATTATATTAAGCATAACATATATTTTGTTGTTGGAGATAATTGCATTTTGATTGATTTTTTGATATACCGAAAAAGAAAGAAAGTAAGCAAGATAGACTCCTTTTTTCTATGAACCAACCCAATCAAAAATACTTTAATTCTCAAAGGAGAATTGAAGAAATCATACTTTCATACAATATCTTAATTGAATTCTATTTAATGATCAATAAATAAAGTTGAATTTTATATGTATGTTATATGTATGTATATATATAAATAGTAGTAGTAATATCTTCGAGAAATATTAGATATTTAAACTTAAGTTGACAAAGAACTAAGACCAATTCATTCTCATATATGAATTCTTATTCCAAATTCGAAATTGAAATGGGGCGTAGCCAAGTGGTAAGGCAACGGGTTTTGGTCCCGCTATTCGGAGGTTCGAATCCTTCCGTCCCAGCGTATATGTATTTTTTATCCTACATTATTTAATTTCCCTAAAAAAAAATAAATAGTGTGGGTTAATCCATATTCGTTTCAATGGCTGTGTCTTTTAAAATTTCGCTATATTACTATTACCAAATGCTCAAAAGCTCGAGATCATAGAGAAATGCCCGAACCCTTTTTTGTATTCTTATTCTTTTGTTTAATTTAATTAGTTATTTCAAATTAAATCAGTAATGAACCCATTCAAACAGGCTTGTTTTTCTACGAAGATCTTTTTAATTGAAAAAAAAATTTACTACTTTCGTGTACTAATTCCTTGTATTGGGAAGTCTAATCTGGAATCTTTGGAATTTAACTCGAAATTTTATTTATTTATATAGTATGTTTTAGGTATGTTAAAAATGCCGTTTTACTAAGTAATTTAAGAAAAATCCTTCTACATAGAATAATATTCTATATATAGAAGCAAGAAGCTAGATTCCAGTTACAGTGTCTGTGTACAGCTGAACCAATGACTATTCATGATTCCCTAATTGAATCAATTCCATACCGGTTCCAAATTTTAGGAATGTTATGTTAAAACTTCGTTTAAAACGATGTGGTAGAAAGCAACGTGCGGCTTGAAGGACACGATCCGTTGTGGATCTTTCCATCCACCATTTTCAATTTATCTCGAAATGAGGATGCTCTTGGCTCGACACTGTTTGTTCTATTAGACTTGAATCCTTTTTTTTTTTTTGTTGGGTTGTAAGTAAATAGTAATAGTTCATGGTGTAGCTCGAGTAGAAAGGCTTAATTCCTTTCTCGGGGACAAAGATCTAGGGTTAATGCTAATTAATTCTAACAACTTCGTAAATGATTTTCCATATATAGAAACTCAATTGGAGCAAGTTTTTAATTCAAAAAAAAAGTAAAACTTGTTGGAATTGGTTCAACACTTTTATTTAAAGTGTGTCATGCGTGAATCAACTGTCCAGAGGAATCTTTGCTACAAAGAAATCAAAAAGGGTATGTTGCTGCCATTTTGAAAGGATTAGATTAAGAAGCGATGAAGTAATGTTTAAACCTAATGATTTAAAATAAGGATCTAAGAACAAGTAAAGACCATTTTAATTGTCTCGATAGTCTCAATAACTATCTATAACAGGATTAGCCCAAAGAAGACAAATCCAATTTTAAACCAGATCCAAATAAGATAAAGAAAAGGGTTAAAGACCACTCAAGAAATGAAATAGACAAAAGATGTTTCTTTTGAGCTATTTGAGAGTTATCCAACTTGAGTTAGGAGTATGAATGCTTTTTTTTTTCATTAAAAAAACGGAAATCAAAGTCTGTCTATTTCTTATTTAATTTGATTTATTCGAATTGCACACATAGACAAAACTAAAAATCTAGAAAAAAATCATTTTTTCGTGAGCCGTACGAGGGGAAAACCTCGTATACGTTTCTGGGGGGGGGTATTGTTCAGCTACGTCTATCCCAATGAGCCGTTTATCGAATTGTTGCAATTGATGTTCGATCTCGAAGAGAAGGAAGAGATCTTCGAAAAGTGGGTTTTTATTATCCAATGAAGAATCAAATTTATTTAAATGTTCCTCTTATTTTATATTTCCTTGAAAAAGGAGCTCAACCCACAGGAACTGTTCAGAATCTTTTAACCAAAGCAGAAGTTTTTAAGGAACTTCCGTCGAATCAAATGCAATTTAACTAAAAAAAAAATACCAAGGGGGAAAACCAAGTATAGAAAAATTCGAACAAAACAAGTTCTACCCCCTTGGTATTTATGCTATGCTGTATTTGTATCTATCATTTCTTTACGTTGACTCCTAAGTTTAGTGATTTGAAAAATCGAACTCAAACTCGGGCCTTTCCTTCAGTTGTCTGTTTTTGTTGTAATTCTGACTAAATAACAAGTAATTCACGTTACGTATTCGACGTAAATGGATCAACGACATTCTCGAACTAAAGATACGCTTTTTCAATTCTTCAGTTGATCTTTTTTCTATTTATCTAGAGTATATATCCAGTATCAATCCAAGATCATTTTGGTTCAATTTCAATTCAAATCAAGAAAAAAAACATTTCAATGCAATTTCTTTTGTTTTTCCACTTTCTTCTTTGAGGAACATTTATATTGACAACAGTGTCTCGAAGAAATATAATCCATCGTGATAAGTGAACTGGGTCTATTTATTTCTTTTTATACACCAAAGGAATTTACCTGAATTTCCAAAATTTATCTTAGTAAAATAATCCTTTCTTTGCTACAAGAAGTTTTTGATTCTAAAAGGTGGTCTATTTGTTTTTCAAATTTTCTATCCTTTTATATCAGAATTTCTTCTATTTTTATTAAATTACTATTAATATTTAATTATTTGTAGGTTTTGAATCCATTCAAAATTTTTTGTTATTTCTTAGTGGAATATTTTGTTAGTTGATCCAACCTCCCGTACCTTTGTATAACTTCACTTAATTTGTTTATTTTCTTACTTGTTTTTCATTCTGATTGGATCACACTTTTTTTTTGTAAATTTTGGTTTATTTTGTTTCTTCGGGTTGCTAACTCAACGGTAGAGTACTCGGCTTTTAAGTGCGGCTTGAATCTTTTACACATTTGAATGAAGTTAAGAATTCGTCCATACCGTTGGTAAAATTTGGAAGACCACGACTAATCCTGAAAAGGAATAAATGGAAAAAATAGCATGTCGTATCAATAAAGAGTTCGTAGGATATTTTATTCTTATCGGATAGTTCCAAAACCTTGTTCGAATTCTTGGAACTCAAAAAGTTGGGTCGAATTAATAAATGGATAGAGGTCGGGCTTTATGGCTTGAATTAAGTAAAAGAAAGAAAAAGCAACCAGCTTCTCTTCTCAATTTGAAAAATTTCCTGATCTAATTAGACGTTAAAACTCGATTAGTACCTCATAGGGAAAAAGCTTCGCCCCCTCACGCGGGGATTCGATATTTTTGTACTGAATCCTAACTATTGTATTGCCTGCCATTCTATGTGGAAAAGAAGCAGTATATTGATAAAAAAGTTTTTTTCGAAATCAAAAGAGCGATTGGGGTTCAAAAATAAAAGATTTCTAATTCTCTTGTTGTAGGATAATATACATGAATAAAATGAACTGAATGTAAAAAAGAGAATTTCGAGAATCTGTTGATAAATTTCACTGTCTCCAAGGAATCTATTTTGAATAGAATATCTTGTTTTGACTATATCGCACTATGTAATTATAACCCCCCAAAAAAATATTCTACCTTTGATTCAAATCGAATTTAAAATGGAGGAAATCAAAACCTATTTACAGACCGAGGAATTTCAACGACACGACTTCCTATATCCACTTATCTTTCAGGAGTCTATTTATGCCTTTGCTCACGATCATGGTTTAAGGATAAGGAGATCAATTTCTCCGGGTTATGACAAAAAATCCAGTTTATTGATTGTGAAACGAATAATTACTCGAATGTATCAACAGAATAAGTTTATTATTTCTCATAATTCTTCGAACCAAAATCCATTTTTCTTGTTCAACACGAATTTGTATTCTCGAATCATATCAGAGGGATTTGCGTTTATTGTAGAAATTCCATTTTATCTTCGAGTAATTTCTTGTATCGAAGGCACAAAGATAATTCAATCTCAGAATTTACGATCAATTCATTCAATATTTCCTTTTGTAGAGGACAATTTATCGCATTTAAATTTTGTATTAGATGCGGAAATCCCCTATCCTGTCCATGCGGAAATTTTGGTTCAAGCTCTTCGTTATTGGTTAAAAGACGCCTCTTCGTTGCATTTATTACGATTCTTTCTCAGCGAGTCTTGGAATGGGAATAGTCTTTTTAATGCAAAAAAACTTTCTTTTTCAAAAGAAAATCAAAGAGTTTTCTTATTTTTATATAGTTCTTATGTATATGAATATGAATCCATTTTCGTCTTTCTACGCAATCAATCTTTTCATTTACGATCAACATCTTTTGAGTTTTTTCTGGAACGAATCTATTTCTATAGAAAAATCGAACTCCTTGTGAAAGTCTTTGGGAAGATTACGGATTTTCAAGAGAATCTATGGTTGGTGAAGGAACCTTGCATACATTATATTAGGTATCAAAGAAAATATCTTCTGTCTTCTAAAGGCATATCTCGTTTCCTGAATAAATGGAAATGTTATCTTGTGAATTTTTGGCAATGGTATTTTTCCTTGTGGTTTTCCACAAAAAAGATTTTTTTCAACGAATTAGCTAATC